ATGAGATCCATAACATCTATGTCAGCTTTTTTTACGAATGCATCTAAAGCTACTTGCTTTTTAGATGATCCCTCTAGAAGAGGGGGATTCTATCAAATCTTTCTAGTCTCTAGTCTAGTTACTTCGTTCCCTATTTCTTTTCTACTCGTGGGATCCTAAGGAAAATAATTTTGTTTCTACCGAGCTGAAACAAGAAGCCGAGGGTTCTAGTAAACCAAAACCATCATTTTCTAGCTATTTGGCTTCAATCTCACCCTTTTTCAGCGCAAAGATTGAAGATTTAGTTACGATTGAAAGTTTTGTACTATCATCCATAGATCTTTTATTCATACTCATTCAATTGGAAGAATTGAACCAATCAAAAAAATTATGCTTCTCGACTCCATAATCCAATTCTTTTTATTAAAATTCTGATTGCCTTTTGGATAGAAATCGTGAGAATGTATATTCTTTCCTCAAATGTCCTATTGAGGGGTAAAGGATTCAATCTTTTTAAGAAATAAAGTTTTTGATCGGAATATGAAATATGAAAAAAAAAATGGAAAGACCCCTTAACTATTTAAGTTGTTAATAGAACGAATCACACTTTTACCACTAAACTATACCCGCTACATATTCATTATTGGATATGAATGCACCATTTGTCCAACAAATGTAATCAGACGCAGTCAAGATAGCATCAGAATCATGAGAATTCCAGCATGAACACGTATTTTGTTCCGGCGGGATTGAAAACTTGAAAAAGAATAGGTGAATAGCAAAAAGTTTAGTCAAATTTAAATAGTGTACTAAAGTTATAAGTATTTTTTTTGAAACCTCCCTTCACTTGAACTTCTGAATTCGGGTAAATCGGGCCTCAAACTTTTAAGCTTGTCCTTTGCTTTGAACAAGTAAATGATTTATAGTCTCAATTTAGAAATATGTGTTTTCTATTTGATATTATTTCTCTTATAAGATATATTTCTGTTCAAAAGATATCTACTATTGAATATTTCAATATAGAATAAGAATATATCATATTAATCATATTAATATAGAATATAGTATAGAATTCTAGAATATATAGAATATTCTATATTAATCTAGATATAGATAATTTCTTAAAGAATTGAGAATAATTAGGAATGGCAATGAAAATTCTTCTTCTTGTTTCAATAACAATTTTTATTCGTTGGAACAAAAGAAGTACTGGCCCGGCCAGTACTTATACTTAACCAGGCCGGGGAAATGAACCTTTTGTACAAAATCAAATATCAAATAAGTAAGGTATTCTTTCTTTTCTATTGGAGAAATCTGTTTCGAATCATTGAAGGAAAAGAAAGATTGTTCTCAATCTTGACTTCACGTGTTAAATCACATGATAAATTTCCAATTTGGAATGGGGAGAGATGGCTGAGTGGACTAAAGCGTCGGATTGCTAATCCGTTGTACGAATTATTCGTACCGAGGGTTCGAATCCCTCTCTCTCCGACCCCCCTGATCACTTGAGATTTTAGAATTGGAATAGATTTCGATTATTTTATTTTATGAATCTTTTATCTTTATCTAGCATCTATTCCATTTATTTATACATTTACCTATGAAAAAATAAAGGAAAAAGTAAAAACGAATCTCATCTCTTTTTTTATTCTTCACGCCCAGGATTACGCCCCGGATCATTAGATAAGAATCCGAAGATGAAGAGAGAAACAAAGAATATTACTACTGTGTAAACGAATAGTTTAAGAGTAAGCATTACAAATCTCCAAGATAAGATCATTTTTTTTGAAGGAAATAGATCACCTATTTTACGACACACACTATACACTATTTTGATATGACGCTTTAAAGATGAAAAAAAAAAAAAGGAAGTTTTTTGTGAAATTTATTTTCACGAATTTATTTCTAATGTAATAAGATTCGTATTTTTTCGTTACCAAAGATTTCTTGCCATATCCATATCTATACATAGGTATTGTATGGGATCTTATAAAGGAAAGGTCAGAACAAAAGAAGAAATAAGCTGATTAAAGATAAAGATCATCGCCCCTTCCCTTATGAAAATTCAATTTCAATAGAAAATATAAAATACCATAATTTCGCTTTTTGAATCGAGGGTTCCTAATGTCCAGACTTATCTGAATATTCTTTCTGATCTTATTTATTTTAAGAATCAAAATCTCATCTTTTTTTTATCGAAGAAATTATGAATTGAATAGAGATTCCATTTTTATCGAAAACTTACAGCAGCTTGCCAAACAAAGGCTAAGAGAAAAAAGAATAAAGGGATAACCGGCATAACGTCTACGATTGGGTTGAAAAAGGCATAAGCCTCGGGCAATTTGGCGAAGAAAAAACTACTCGAATAAAGGGTAGAATTAAGACAGATACAGATTAAACTAAATATATTAAACATAACAAATATTCTTTTCTTGTTCTTAAAGATTCAAATTAAATTGAAATGATAATAAATTATCAGATTGGATTGAATTGTTTTTTTGAGGGAAAATTTAAAATAAAAAGGCAGATAAAAGAAAGAAATTCTTCTTTTTCTTTGACTTCTCCCCAATCAAGAATCCTTCCTTACATTCTACAATCAAATAAGAATACAAGGAATTCTATTTTCATACAATATCTTAATTGAATTCTAAGTAATGATCAATTAATCTTTTTTATTCTATATCTATTGTGTTGAATCCTAGCGACAAAATGTCCTATATTTCTTTTGGTTGGTTATTGACGAATAACCAATATTTAGCTTAGTTTTTCTTAGACCAAATCAAAATGGGGCGTGGCCAAGCGGTAAGGCAACGGGTTTTGGTCCCGTTACTCGGAGGTTCGAATCCTTCCGTCCCAGATCTTTTGCATCAGAAACGAAAGATTCTTCTCTATTGAAATTTCATTAAACAATCTTCTGTTTAATGTTGGATACAATGTTATCCAATCTTAATTCTAAGAATGATTCTTAGAATCATATCTTTTTTTTTTTTTTTACTTTTTTACTAAAGTCTTTTATTCTGAAATATTCGTGATTACTTTCGTTAACGATTATTTGTTTTATATGATGGAGATGGATGCGAAAAGATCAGAATCCGAGGATTCTGATCTTCTCTTTGATCTTACCTTACGCGAGACTTTTCCACTCCATAATAATGAAAACAAAGAAACTTTATTCTCAAACTATCTCTCTGTTTTAAATGAAATGAAAATCAGATTCAATCGGAGATGGTAAATAATAAGTCAATCATAATATTAGAATCAGAAAATCCTATTTCATAAATAATAAATGAGAAAATATTCCTAATTCATATTTCATATTAGAATATATGAATTTAGAATTTCATTCAAATGATTTTATTTAATATATTTAATATTAGAAATTTTGAATATTATAGATTCTAAATAGATTTTCATTTCTAATACAGAAATACATAATTATTACATAAGAATATATATTGTATATTTTTATTTTTAATATTATTTAATATAATCTTATTATTTAAGATTATCTTATTATTCTATAATTGAATATTTATGAATATTTCATTGAAATATTTAGTTTAGTATATTATTTAGTTAGTATAGTATTTAGTTAAAGTGGATAAAAACTTTTATCCACTCATGGGGATTTATTTTTCATTTGAATGAAAGTAAAGTCAAAGGCTTTTTTTGAGGTTTCTAATTTCTTTCTTTTTTTTTTTTGAAAAGAAAAAGAGGGATCTTTTATGATGGACAATCCCGAAAGATCTGTTGAAGATGTAAATAAGTTTGCTTAAAACTGATTTGTTTTTTTCATGTGATATTATTCATATGAGAAAATATGGGGTAAATTTCAGTGAAATCCTTTCCGGATAAACACTTATCTATCCATAGATAGATAAGTGTAGATTATTATGTATCGGTTCAGCCAATGACTATTCATGATTCCATATTGAATCAATTGCATACGGTTCCAAATTAAAATAAAATTAGAGGGATGTTATGGTAAAACTTCGTTTGAAACGATGTGGTAGAAAGCAACGTGCGACTTGAAGGACATGATTGGCTGTGGATTCTGACATCCACCATTTTCTATACGAATGAAGATGCTCTTGTCTCGACATAGTTTGTTCTGCTAGGAACCTAATTGAATTTTTATTGGGTTGCTAAATAAAGATACTAATGGTATATAAAGGTATAGCATATGATGGAGCTCGAGCAAAAATGATTGATTCATTTATCGGGGGAATAATCTAGGGTTAGTGACAATCAATAAGTTAGACCAACTTTGTAAATATATCATCAATATCTAAATATAGATAAATGGAGAGGTTCAAATTTGAACAAGTTTTAAATGAAAAAATAAGATTTGTCGAAATCTTCAAACTGTTTCGATCAAGAGTGTATCACAAAGGAATCAATCTTTCGTATGATTTTTTCCTTTTCCATAGAAAGAACAAAAAACAAAGGGTATGTTGCTGCCTTTTTGAAAAGGAGTAAGGATCACCGAAGTAATGTCTAAACCCAATGATTTGACAAAGCGCAAAGCAAAGACAACAAATTCCGGAACAAGGAAACACTATTTTCACTTGTCTCAACAATTGGATCAGAATGAGTAAAAAAAAGAGATCTGAAAGGAGACAAAAAAAGAGGTTAGAGACAGCTCAAGAAATTCTAAAGATTTCCTTTCGAACTCTTTCAAAACTACCCAACTTGAGTTAGGAGTACAAATGAAATTTATTTTTTCTGTAAAGAAGGAAAAAAGGCTCAAATTACAGTCTAATTCTTTATAGAAATAGAAATTCTAGAAATTAGAATCATTTTTTCTTGAGCCGTATGAGGAGAAAACCTCCTATACGTTTCTAGGGGGGCATCTTTTATCTACATCTATCCCAATGAGCCATCTATCGAATCGTTGCAATTGATGTTCGATCCCGAAGAGAAGGAAGAGATCTTCGAAAGGTGGGTTTTTATGATCCGATAAAGAATCAAACTTATTCAAATGTTCCTGCTATTTTATATTTCCTTGAAAAAGGTGCTCAACCCACAGGAACTGTTTATGATATTTTAAGGAAGGCAGAATTCTTTAAAGAATTTCGAGTTTCTTTTGATAAAAAAGAAAGAAAGGAAAAACAAGAATCATGAATAAAAAAAGGATAGGGTAACTAGTACCTATCTTTAGTGTAATTCTTTATTCAAAGTTTCTTCTTTTCTTGTTCTTTTTCTTATTCTTCTTTTTTTTTTTTTTTTTCTTGCTTCTTGTTGTGGAACCCCCCAACAAGGGGGGTAATCTTTCTTCTTGTATTTGTATTGTACCTTTCTTTTTTTGATTAAAGAAAGCCGCTATCTTTTCTATCTCTACCTTTTCCTTATTCCTTATTTTTTTCCGCTCAAAGTTCTTATTTCTTCTTTATGTTGTGTTAATCCAACACAAATTTATATAGAATTTCTTGAAATTTCTTTCTTTCTAAAAAGTCCATTCATATTGACAATGGCGTCTCAAACAAATATAATTTGATCGTATATAAATAGATCTTTTTATCCCCATTCCCTATTGGCTCTTTCCTTCGCTTTAGGAAAATGGATGGGTTTGCTGGATTTCTTTTTTTTTTTATTTCGATCTTATCTACACTTCATATTAATCCGGGTTGCTAACTCAACGGTAGAGTACTCGGCTTTTAATTGCGACTATGATCTTTTACACATTTGGATGAGGGAATTCGTCTAGACTATTGGTAGAGTTTATAAGACCGCGACTGATCCTGAAAGGTAATGAATGGAAAAAAGAGCATGTCGTAAAAAGAATAGAAAAATATCAAAAAGAATAATCTAATCAAAGAAGATTTCTAGTACTCATAATAGAAATAGAACGAGAATCTTTCTTTTTAGAACAATTTTTAAGTTCAGTAAAGTATTTCGGGTCTAGTGAATAAATGGATAGAGCCTTATGGTTCCAATTCGAGTAAGACAAAAAAGCAACGAGCTTCCTTTCTTAATTTGAATGATTACCCGATTGAATTACTAATTATACGTTAAAAATAGATTAGTGCCTGATGTGGTAAAAGGTTCTCTTGTGAATTGTGAGTGGACCATTGATTCTTTTTTTTTTGATTAATCCTAATTATTCTTTATTATGGATTGGAGACGGATGTGTAGAAGAAATAGTATAGTGATAAAAAAGGAATCTTTTCCAAAGTCAAAAGAGTGATTGGGTTGCGAAAATAAAAGATTTTTACCCCTTTTCCTTCTTTTTATTATTGTTCTTTTCTATTTTCTTTTCTTGTTATTCTAGTTCTATTAACAGGGAAAAGAACAAAGAAAAGAAAAAAAAATTGGATAGAAAGGGAAAGAAAAAAGATCTGTAGATTGGGCTCTCTGTCTCCGGGGTATATATTCTTTATTTGTTCTTACTTTTATAGAATCTTTTACTTCTTAGATTCTCTTTATTTTTTTTACATCACAGTACAGTATAAAAGTATATAGTATATATTATTTCAAGTAAAAGTATAGACAGTGTATAGTCTATATTAATACTAGACTATATTCTTAGAATTATTTCTTAGAATAATAGAATCAGAATCTTCTTATTCTATTATTATTCTAGTTTCTTAGAGTTAGAAGTTATACTATTTTATTATAAAGAGTATTTTAGTATAAGATAAAAAATATACTACATACAACATACGCATACGCCGTTCTGACCATATTGCACTATGTATCATTTCATAAAACAAGAAGTGCCTCCCTTTTTTGGTTATAGTATAAATGTGTTTCAATGACAGAATTACAAGGATATTTAGATTGAAAAAAGATAGATTTCGGCAACAAAACTTCCTATATCCGCTACTCCTTCAGGAGTATATTTACTCACTTGCTCATTATCAGAGCTTCAATAGTTTGATTTTTTACGAACCTGTGGAAATTCTCGGTTATGACAATAAATCTAGTTTAGTACTTGTGAAACGCTTAATTACTCGAATGTATCAACAGAAATCTTTGATTTCTTCGGTGAATGATTCTAACCAGAATGTCTTTTGGGGACACAAGAATTCTTTTTATTCTCATTTTTCTTCTCAAATGGTATCAGAAGGTTTTGGAGTCATTCTGGAAATTCCATTCTCGTCGCGATTAGTATCTTCCCTTGAAGAAAAAAGAATACCAAAATATCAGAATTTACGATCTATTCATTCAATATTTCCCTTTTTAGAGGATAAATTGTCACATTTAAATTATGTGTCAGATCTACTAATACCCCATCCCATCCATCTGGAAATCTTGGTTCAAATCCTTCAATGCTGGATCAAAGATGTTTCTTCTTTGCATTTCTTGCGATTGTTTTTCCACGAATATCATAATTTGAATAGTCTCATTACTTCAAAGAAATCCATTTACGTCTTTTCAAAAAGAAAGAAAAGATTCTTTTGGTTCCTACATAATTCTTATGTATATGAATGCGAATATCTATTCCTGTTTCTTCGTAAACAGTCTTCTTATTTACGATCAATATCTTCTGGAGTCTTTCTTGAGCGAACACATTTCTAT